TAAGCTAAACCCGTGCTGACGAATAACCAACCCGCAATGAAAAGGGAAGGTATAGTAATGCTATGAATGACCCAGTATCGAATACTGGTAATAATATCAGCAAAAGAACGTTCTCCTGTGCTTCCAGACATGCCGAGCTCCACGTATTCTTGTACAGTCAAAAAGGGGATCGATTCCGTAAAAGATGAGATCAGTAAATGGGAATTCACTGAAATTGAATCTTTGTGAGATCGTCAATAGGGTACCAAGGGTGTCTTTAGAGTATACCGAATCAGTATAGCTATCCTTCTTCTGACACAGCAACGCAATTTCACAATTAGTATCTAAATGGAGTGCTAGAGACTTTCTTTTTTCTTTTATTGTTGCCTGTCGATGTAGTATTCTATACTATTCAATAAAAAAATTTTCAAATTCCTGTAGTAGTATAAGGGTTCTCTCCATTATCGGCTTCGGATTAGAAACTGAAGATCAGATAAAATGTGAATACAACGGGTTGCTTTCAAATAATTCGCGAGTGGGATTATCATATTCCATTCCCCTACACCTACAATTCAATTAGATCTAAAATATAAAAATATTCTTTCTTTTTGTGTTTGTAGAAGATGTTTTTTGTTGGAACCCCCCCCCCCCTTTTTTTTTTCCTTTTTAAGGAATTGGTTAGTTGTCCAGTAAGAAGTAAGACTAGCCGATAGTCTTCGACGAAAGAAAGAGAACAAAGAAGAAAATAATCAATATTCGCGATGCACGCATTGTTGTATTAGAACCAAAAGGCCGTTCTTGATCGAATTATAATTATAAAAGGGCGGGGGGGCTCTCTAATTTAAGATATGTAAAGAAAAAATGTATAAGTTTCGCACGATTAGATCATGCGAAACTCTTTTTCTTCTCATTAGAGATATTATGAGAATGAACCTACTACTGAATCTAATGAGGTCAAATCAAATTAAAGTAAAAAAGAAAAGGGAAAGTAATAAAGTAAAAGTAAAAAAAAGGGAGATTCTAGTATAATATAAGGTCATTCTTTGTTCGAAAATACACAATGTATTCGATACAATAATAAAAAAAAAGATCAAAATAAAAATAGAAATGATTTTCCAATTTTAAAGCGATTCAATTTCATTTTTTGAATGAAGTTACACAACAGAGTTTTTTATTATTTCTAATTTTGATTATTAATTATATAATATTAGTATAAGAATATTAGTTTTTAAGATGAATCTGTTGATTGGGAATTAGGGGATGCTCAGATATCACAGATGATGAATTGATTTCTTACCTATGTCACTCCCATTTTTTTTTATTACTGTTTAGAAGGATTGATGAATCAAAAACTTTCAATTGAAAGAATAAGTGAAATTGGTCTTTTTGCTTATTCTTGTTTGTATCTTTCAAAAATTTGAATTTAGGGAAGTGCTTTCTAAACATATGTATAAAAAGACCATATTTCATTTAGCCTCTTTATGCTTACTATAACTAGTTATTTCGGTTTTCTACTAGCGGTTTTAACTATAACCTCAGCTCTATTTATCGGGTTGAACAAGATACGACTTATTTGAAATTAATTGAACAAACGATTCATAAAAAAACGAAATCTTTCTGTGTTATTCCATATATTCTATAGTTTCTTAAGTTTCTTACCGTGTCAATTTCCAATTTTTGGTCATTGAGATTCATGGGCAATATGAATTAATAGTTAAGAATAGATATTACCTCTCCTTTTCCTCTTTCAAACAAATTGAAATGATTGAAGTTTTTCTATTTGGAATTGTCTTAGGTCTAATTCCTATTACTTTGGCTGGATTATTTGTAACCGCATATTTACAATACAGACGCGGCGATCAGTTGGACCTTTAATTAATTAATAGCTCTTTTTTTGATTGACCCCTACTTGCTTTATTAATTTTAATACATAGGGCAGGGGTCAAATTGAAATTGCTGTTCAATTATTTCATTTCAGTCTAATTTTCGACCTAAGAATAACAAGAATGGGATCACGCTCTGTAGGATTTGAACCTACGACATCGGGTTTTGGAGACCCGCGTTCTACCGAACTGAACTAAGAGCGCTTTATTATCACACTAAATATTTTGTAAGTAACCCTAATATATTATATTTTTGCATGCGTATCCTATTCTATAGTAGAATAGAGTCAAATGAAAGATTGATCATGTTATGGATGCCCAATTTAATCGATTTCAATTGGTCCCTCGTTACGATTCCTGCTCATAAGATAAGTAATAGAATAGGTAGGGATGACAGGATTTGAACCCGTGACATTTTGTACCCAAAACAAACGCGCTACCAAGCTGCGCTACATCCCTTTCAATTGGGTTACAGTGTCATTGTAGAGAATACCCGTATTGTTTTCCACATCTTTATTTACTCCATTTCTATACAAAAATTATCTTGTCATTTCTTCTTTTTGATCTCATATCATAGAACATATAATTAATAATTAATTAATTATAATAAACTACTTATATGCGTTACGTATAATGAAACCCGCTGTAAAAAAAATGAATATTTTGGGGAAACGCTGGTACAGAAAAGGGCACGTTTTTTTTAAGAAAAGGAATATTCTACTGAATCGTTGTACATTTCAATTTGAATTAGGGATTCCGCGGACAAATACAAGCGATCATTAACTCCATATATGTCTGATCATATATGTATTACAAATTCCAATAAAGAAGGAGGATTTCAAATAAAATGCGAGATCTAAAAACATATCTCTCCGTGGCGCCGGTAGTAAGTACTATATGGTTCGGGTTTTTAGCAGGTCTATTGATAGAGATCAATCGTTTATTTCCGGATGCGCTGATATTCCCCTTTTTTTCATTCTAGTTAGTAACATGGGAAGTGGTGAAGAAGATTAGGGATTTAATAAAATCTCTGTGACTAATCCCTCCCCTTCTCATCTTTTAATTTTAGAATTTTTAAAATTTGAATAAGTTCGAAAAGAGAAAGAATAAAAGTGGATTCAAATTCAGTGAAACTCGGAACTCGGGCCTCAGGCCCGAGGCTCGAATTAAAATAAAATTTTTCATTTAAATTATTTAAATGAAAATAATTAAAAAGAGAATGAGAACGGAAATGGAAATTGATGGATAGGTCAACAATATCATACAAAATACTTAAATGAAAGACGAAACGCTATATTGGGATTAGAAATGTAGTTAGAAATCATTGTATTACTTATTATTACTATCTTGATTGCAACGAAATTTTTCATAATTTTATTTCGAGTTAGCAACTTCTATTTTTTTTTTCGTTCCTTTTTTCTCTTTGGATCGCAAAATAGAATAGTTGAGTGAATCAAAAATACAAAGGGGGTTCATGGCCAAGGGGAAAGATGTTCGAGTAACAGTTATTTTGGAATGTACCAATTGTGCTGTTCGAAATGATGCTAATAAGGAATCAAAGAGGGTTGGTATTTCCAGATATATTACTCAAAAGAATCGACACAATACGCCTAGTCGATTGGAATTGAGAAAATTCTGTCCCTTTTGTTACAAATATACAATTCATGGGGAGATAAAGAAATAGATGGAACCGATTACACATATGTATTGTATGTCATCCTTCCAAGGAAGATGAAAAATGTCATATACCATATATTATATATAACATATATTTAAAGATAAACAAACCAAAAAGAAATCCCCGACAAAATTAGGATTTTCGGGATAAGGAATAAACAAATCATGGATAAATCCAAGCGACTCTATTTTAAATCCAAGCGATCTTTTCGTAGGCGTTTGCCCCCGGTTGGGTCGGGGGATCGAATTGATTATAGAAACATGAGTTTAATTAGTCGATTTATTAGTGAACAAGGAAAGATATTATCTAGACGGGTGAATAGATTAAACTTAAAACAACAACGATTAATTACTATTGCTATCAAGCAAGCTCGTATTTTATCTTTGTTACCCTTTCTTAATAATGAGAAACAATTTGAAAGAGGTGAGTCGGCTGCTAGAACTGCGGGTCTTAGAATCAAAAAGGGGGATAGGCTTACTCTTCACTTGAATCAAAATTCCAATACGAACTCAAAGGCGGATTGATGTTTTGTTCGAAAAATTCGCGAATTAAGATGTGAGTGTCGTGTCATAAGAAAAAAAGTATCGGGGAAAAAGAATAAATCTTTTTTTATTGAACGTCTTGTTTGTTCATTTTGACGACTTTATCATATTATTTGATTATATTTTATCATACTAATTTCTATTCTACCTTCCCGGAGTTAATTTTACAGCGCACTCCATTAAAATTTAAAACATTCCTATGGAGTCCTTCCAATCTACTTATTTTATAATCTCAGTGGAAATCATAGAAAGACAATTTCTATTTAATATAGCTATTTGCGCAAGTATTTTACGATTAAGAAGCAACTGCTTCTTGTACAGATTGTGTATGATAATATTATAACTATAGTATACTAAATTCCCTCGAATTGCTGCATTTATCCGAGTGATCCACAAACGGCGAAAATATCTCTTTTGCCTACCTCTATCCCGATAAGCCGAAAACAAAGCTCTTATTTTCTGTTGAGTAATAGTTCGAGTAAGTCTTGAATGAGCCCCTCGAAAGCTTGATGCAAATAAACGAATTTTTGTTCTACGTCTCCGAGCTATACATCCTCGTTTAATTCTGGTCATTGAATAAATGAAACTTTGATAAATAACTAATTGATTTCTTTTCTTTCAGTTATTCCCTTCCCCTTTACTAGTTTGTTAATAACAAAACGGATCCTTCCAATGTATAAAATAAAAACTCCAACGGCTTTTGCTACTATAACCTTCCCGCCCACGATTTTTTCTTTTTTTTTATAGGCATTTTACCTCGAAATAAGAAATAATATTGATACTAGATATTAAAAAAAGCATATTAATATTAAATAAAAACAAAAAGTAGTAAATATAAAATAGAAATGAATAAAAAAAAAAAATAGTGGGTTCCATCGTTTCTATGGTTACTTCTTAAACGGCGAGATCCCTTCTATACACCGGAGCCCCTTCTTTTCTTTCATTTAATCAATGCTATTGTTAACTTGTACAGTTCACACTTTTTGGCTCTACCCATGAATTATTCAGTAATCCGTCTTTCACAACGAGATCCACTTATACAGTAACGGTATTTAATTATGAAGATTAACTGTGTAGCTGACCCTCTTAGTCCGTTGTTGAAAGAGTAAGGGCGTAATCTTTCTTGCCTTTAAATGGGATTCCCCCCGCTTAATGGATAAACATTTGCTACCAATGGGAAATTCTTTCTCATCTTAAATTGAAAATGGAGACAATTGGATTTACACCACTAGAAACCATAAATTTTGATACACAATAGAAGGGTATGATAGATACTTTTTAGATAGTGAATGGGGTTCTTCCGTTTTATTTTATCTTATTTACTGTTACTGATCACTGATACTGGAAAAATGGGTTCTTTTCTTTTGCCCCAGTCCATGCTCTGAACGAGTCACACATACACCCTAGTACATGTTCCTCGTCGCTGAGGGCATCCCCCAAGGGCGGGGGATTTCGTAACATTTCTGATTGGCTTTCTCGTCTTTCTAATAAGTTGTTTAATAGTTGGCATGTTGACTCGTATACATAATGAGCTGGTTTAGATCGATCCTAACCGGCCGATTAGGAATTACTTCTATAGTAATAAATTAATTAATAGAATACTCTATCAAACCCAGTAAGAAGATAAAATTTCAAATGGCGTATTTGTATTTGCGCGAAATCCCTGTTATTTTTTATTCTACCCCTACATGATCAACAATTCCATGAGCTTGGGCTTCTGTTGCTGACATAAAAACATCTCTTTCCATGTCTTCGGATACAACCCATAGAGGTGTGCCTGTTCTTTGTACATAAACCCTTGTAATGGTTTCGCGCAGCTTCATCATTTCTTCCGCTTCCAGGATAAATTCTCCTGCGGGTGCCTCATAAAAAGAACTAGCAGGTTGATGGATCATTACCCTGATTATATAACCTAATAAATGGTTCTTCTATCTCGAAGAGAAATCAAAGAGAATAAATTAAATAACGAGTAATGATATGAAAACCAAAAGATAGAATTGAACAACCAACCGTACAGGCATCTCTTGCGCATTGCATACGGCTATACAATGGAATTTACTTTATAACCTCCATTCCATTGAAGAAGTATAAAATCAAATTCAAATATTCAAATATAGGGCCTATCAGACCCCGATCGGTAAATAATCCAATAACCATCCTTCATTTTATTTTGGAGTAGTTAAAACATACTATGATGGTTCCGTTGCTTTATATATTTATTTAGTCTGTTATTAAGCAATCCCAAAGTTTCTTTTTTTTGTATTCTTTCCTAAGATAAATATTGTTATTATCCCTCTGGTGTGAAAACAAAAAAGTTTGTGACGCTGCAATAGGCTTCCGATAAATCAGATAAAATCGGAAATGCCCTTTATCTCATACTATTCGTTCGATATATAATCTAATGATTGATTTTTGAAAAAAAAAAAACAAAAATAAAAAAAAAAGGGTTTCTCATATCGAATTCAAAATGCCATGCTATTATTACTTAATAGTCATATTTCATATGGCGAAGGCATAGTCTTCTTTTTTCTCTCAAATACAAAACTCATTGGCGCCGAGCATGAGGGAATGCTAGACGTTTGGTAATTTCTCCTCCGACCAGAAGAAAAGATCCTATTGAAGCGGCCAATCCCATGCATATTGTCTGTACATCTGGTTGTACAAATTGCATAGTATCATAAATAGCTACTCCGGGTATTACCCACCCCCCGGGAGAGTTTATAAACAAATACAGATCTTTGCTATCATCCTCTAGACTGAGATATACCATAAGACCAATAATTTGATTCGAGAGATCGCTATCAACCTCTTGGCCTAAAAAAAGTAATCTTGCTCGATAAAGTCGGTTGATTAGGATATAATTGTATCCTTAGGAACCGTACGCGCACCTTTTGATGCATACGGTTTACCAAAAATCGCGCAAAAAAAAAGAATCAATGTGTAGATTGCAGCCCTCATTCTTTTTTATTTTCATAGGGGGCTCTTTCTAACTTCTAACAAAGGGCTTTTTTTCTTCCATTTTTCAAGAAGGATTTGTTTTGGCCTGTTTACTTTACCTATATATATATAAATAAAATATATATATAAATAATTTACTAAACTTATCGAATGAACTTCTCATTGATGTATTGTTTCATCGAGATCGAATCCAAATAACGATGCCATTTTCTTGTTCCTGAATGGGCTTTTTCAATTTTTTTAGGTTTATGCTCTACTCCGAGTAAAGATAGGCCCGATTTTTATTTGCACATATAGGGCAAATGTCCCAATACCACGTCTTTTTGCTATGGCTTTTTTTATTTTTCAATTTCATTTATTTCATGTCTTCCACTAAATATTCAATGTATTCATTATATTACTCGATTGATTAAACAGTTTGAGATCGCTCCTGTTTATAAATAGAATATTATAAAAGTAGTAATCTTAGATATATTACCAATTGGGTTTTTTCTAAACGGAGCCTGGATACTTCATTTTTTTGGTCCAGTCGAGCCAACCATAAATTATTCTAATTGATAATATTAATCTGATACCCCTACAAAAAATAAATAGGATTAAATTGTATTTCACGCTCCAAACTTTTGATAATTCAATCAATCTTTTTTGGGCGAAAGAGGGGATATCTCGATCAGGGGAGAGAATGGGGAAATTCCATGTGACCCAATATATCTGACAAGTCGCACTATATGTCAACCCACGATGCATCTTCCTCTCCAGGACTTCGAAAAGGTACTTTTGGAACACCAATAGGCATAAAATGAAAGAAAAAAATTAAGTACTATATCTTACTTTGATGTGGAAGCGTAACAACGGGTTTATTGTCTTAATAAGATTAGCCTTTATCATAGTTTATCCATAAATTGAATAAGTTCATAACAATAACATAAAAAAAGAAAACCGAATGATTATGACTAAAGGAAAATTTTTACGAAACGAATGGGTCTTTGGAATGATATGAACAAATGGGTATGTCTTCACTCAGAGAAAATTAAAGTGGGATCAATCCCCTCTACCATTGCGTATTGGTACTTATCGGGTATAGAATAGATCTGCTTATTTTTGTTCCTACAAATGGAATTCGTCTATTATTACTATCTATTATTATTACTAAAAGAATAGAACAAATATTAATTCTTTCCTCGAGAAAATCTACCGAAAGAGTGGGTCCGGAGCATAGTTTTTTTACTTTTTACAATGCAATAAAGTTACATAGTGTCTATTATTCGTTGATTAAAGGGGTATTTCCATGGGTTTGCCTTGGTATCGTGTTCATACCGTCGTATTGAATGATCCGGGTCGTTTGATTTCTGTTCATATAATGCATACAGCTCTAGTTGCTGGTTGGGCCGGTTCGATGGCTCTATACGAACTAGCGGTTTTTGATCCCTCTGACCCCGTTCTTGATCCAATGTGGAGACAGGGTATGTTTGTTATACCCTTCATGACTCGTTTAGGAATAACCAATTCATGGGGCGGTTGGAGTATCACAGGAGGTACTATAACGAATCCGGGTATTTGGAGTTACGAAGGTGTGGCCGGGGCACATATTGTGTTTTCCGGCTTATGCTTTTTGGCAGCTATTTGGCATTGGGTGTACTGGGATCTAGAAATATTTTCTGATGAACGTACAGGAAAACCTTCTTTAGATTTACCTAAGATTTTTGGAATTCATTTATTTCTTTCAGGGTTGGCTTGTTTTGGGTTTGGCGCATTTCATGTAACGGGGTTGTATGGTCCTGGAATATGGGTGTCCGATCCTTATGGACTAACCGGAAGGGTACAATCTGTAAATCCAGCGTGGGGTGTGGAAGGTTTTGATCCTTTTGTTCCGGGAGGAATAGCCTCTCATCATATTGCAGCAGGGACATTGGGCATATTAGCCGGCCTATTCCATCTTAGTGTCCGTCCGCCCCAACGTCTATACAAAGGATTACGCATGGGAAATATTGAAACCGTCCTTTCCAGCAGTATCGCTGCTGTCTTTTTTGCCGCTTTTGTTGTTGCTGGAACTATGTGGTATGGTTCAGCAACTACCCCGATTGAATTATTTGGTCCCACTCGTTATCAATGGGATCAGGGATACTTCCAGCAAGAAATATATCGAAGAGTTAGCGCTGGGATAGCCGAAAATCAAAGTTTATCAGAGGCTTGGTCTAAAATTCCTGAAAAATTGGCTTTTTATGATTACATCGGTAATAATCCGGCAAAGGGGGGATTATTCAGAGCGGGCTCAATGGACAACGGGGATGGAATAGCTGTTGGGTGGTTAGGACACCCTATCTTTAGAGATAAGGAAGGGCGTGAACTTTTTGTACGTCGTATGCCCACTTTTTTTGAAACATTTCCGGTTGTTTTGGTAGACGGAGACGGTATTGTTAGAGCCGATGTTCCGTTTCGAAGGGCAGAGTCGAAGTATAGTGTCGAACAAGTAGGTGTAACTGTGGAGTTCTATGGTGGCGAACTGAATGGAGTCAGTTATAGTGATCCTGCTACTGTGAAAAAATATGCTCGACGCGCTCAATTGGGCGAAATTTTTGAATTAGATCGTGCTACTTTGAAATCCGATGGTGTTTTTCGTAGCAGTCCAAGGGGTTGGTTTACTTTTGGCCATGCTTCATTTGCTCTGCTCTTCTTCTTCGGACATATTTGGCATGGCGCTAGAACCTTGTTCCGAGATGTTTTTGCCGGTATTGACCCAGATTTGGATGCTCAAGTAGAATTTGGAACATTCCAAAAACTTGGGGATCCTACTACAAGACGACAAGTAGTCTGATACAAGATTGATTTCTTACTTTTATTTTTGTGATTTAATAACATAGACAGGGAGCCGGATAAATCTTGATTTGAATCGCTGCCTTTGCCCTTTCCTTGACTCTTTCTCTTTAGTTATCCGGGAGACGACCCAAAATAAACAGGCATGGAAGCTATAATTGTAAACCACAATCGAATCTATGGAAGCATTGGTTTATACATTCCTCTTAGTCTCGACTCTGGGAATAATATTTTTCGCCATCTTTTTTCGGGAACCACCTAAAGTTCCAACTAAAAAGATGAAATGATTTTTTATTATCTCGATTGAAGTAATGAGCCTCCCAATATTGGGAGGCTCATTACTTCAACTAGTCTCCGTGTTCCTCGAATGGATCTCTTAGTTGTTGAGAGGGTTGCCCAAAAGCAGTATATAAGGCGTACCCAGTAAAACTTACAAGTAAACCAGATATAGAGATGGCAACTAAGGTTGCTGTTTCCATTATTATATAATTTTAAGACCACAATGGATCTATGCTAAGATCATTTATTTACAATATAATGGTATACAAAGTCAACGGCTCTCACTGAATACAAAATAGGATTTATGGCTACACAAACCGTTGAGAATAGTTCTAGATCTGGTCCAAGACGAACCATTGTAGGGGATTTATTGAAACCACTGAATTCGGAATATGGTAAAGTAGCTCCAGGTTGGGGAACTACTCCTTTGATGGGTATTGCAATGGCTCTATTTGCGATATTCCTATCTATTATTTTGGAGATTTATAATTCTTCCATTTTACTGGATGGAATTTCAATGAATTAGATTCACAAGAACTACTAAATCGCTTTTCACTACAAAGTGAATCATTTAGGTCGTTTTTAGCCCATTCTATTTTTGGGTAGTTCGACCGTGGAATTTCTTTGTTTCTGTATTTCCGGAATATGAGTGTGTGACTTGTTATAATTGATCCTATGGATACTACAGAGAGTGGTTCTGTCATCTTGATACAGATGGTTTTACCTCGTCGGATATTCATTCTAGTATCCGGAACGCGCGGAATATAGGAAATAGATTACAAACTATTCTAACTATGATTCATATTTTATATTAAGACCTCGCGGGCCGGACTCCAAAAAAAAGAGTTAACCCCCAAATAGTTAAAAAAGGGGGTTAGAAGTGATAAATCGACAGATTTTTATTCTTTTTCCCGTTTATGCTTATTTTAATTAAGGGACAAACCTTTCTTTAAATTTTTATTCAGTATATCTATTCATTGAATAAGTGATGATCCAACGATTCTTACTCAGGGAATTTTTGGACTTAGTTTGAAGGTTTTCTTGAATCATCGTGGTTGTAGTATGAATCTGAGGTTTTAATCGATTCATAGGGTCTTAACAAGAGAATTCCTATCAATAATAAAGAAAACAGAAGTAAAACCGCGTTACACACAAATAAGAATAACAAATAAAAGAAAAAAAAAATAGGTAAATAGAGGATTCAAGAGGCCTGTAACAATCAACATAAAGACGAATGAGCCAACTTGATATTTTTTAGCATTATAATCACAAAGAAGAGCTTTCAGATTTTTATTCTTTCGTATCTTTAGAGAAAAAGAAAGAGTGAATCATAGGAGGAAAGATAAATAAGTTTCAAACTTTTTATTACACATATCCATTCTAGCCAGTATTTGGGTGGTTTTTGTTTGAGCCGTACGAAATGAAATTCTCATATACGGTTCTCAGAGGGGGAGTTCCCTGGATTTACCTATCTCAATAAAGTATATGATTGGTTCGAAGAACGTCTTGAGATTCAGGCGATTGCAGATGATATAACTAGTAAATATGTCCCTCCCCATGTGAACATATTTTATTGTTTAGGCGGAATTACACTTACTTGTTTTTTAGTACAAGTAGCTACGGGATTTGCTATGACTTTTTACTATCGCCCAACGGTTACTGAGGCTTTTGCTTCCGTTCAATATATAATGACTGAAGCTAACTTTGGTTGGTTAATCCGATCAGTTCATCGATGGTCCGCAAGTATGATGGTGCTAATGATGATCCTGCACGTATTTCGTGTGTATCTCACCGGTGGCTTTAAAAAACCTCGTGAATTGACTTGGGTTACAGGTGTAGTTTTAGCTGTATTGACCGCATCTTTTGGCGTGACTGGTTATTCCTTACCCCGGGACCAAATTGGTTATTGGGCAGTCAAAATTGTAACAGGCGTACCGGAAGCTATTCCTGTAATAGGATCGCCTTTGGTAGAGTTATTGCGCGGAAGTGCTAGTGTAGGCCAATCCACCCTGACTCGTTTTTATAGTTTACACACTTTTGTATTACCTCTACTTACTGCCGTATTTATGTTAATGCACTTCCCAATGATACGTAAGCAAGGCATCTCTGGTCCTTTATAGAGAAGAAATAGTATTATAGATCATAGATATTTGTAATCAGTCATTTATCACTTCACTCAGGGTAGGAACAATAGGATTTCATTGCTATAAATATGGATTATTGAAAAGAATAAAACATGTATTTGGATCTTTTCCTTCAACCCCGCAAAATTGTATTATTTATTTGACACTAATGGTTGAAGTGAATTTTCTGAAGATAAAATGGATTATGGGAGTGTGTGGCTTGAACTATTGATTAGTCCGTGCA